AATCAACGATTCGAATTGCGTCTTATCCCTGACGAACCAGCGTGTATCCATACCTGCGGGAGGATCTTCGGGAGGACAAAGCGCGTTTGACATCTCTTCTTCTGCAACGAATTCTTGACGTAAAAACACAGAGACAGAGGGCGGTTTTCGGAATATTAAAAGGATTGGATCCTCAGGGTCCCAAATGAATTGGCTTATTCGAAAAAAGCCTTGTTCTTTGGAAAAACTATTTCGTGTCTTGTACTGCGGGGTTCTACTCTGCAAGAACTCCCAACCATTCTCTTGAGGCTCATCCCCATCCCCCTTATCTTGTTCTTCGTAAGATCTACCATGTGCACGGGCTATAGTCTGCAAGAAGAGCTCCCAATAATTCAGTTCAAACTCATCCTCGTTACGAGGCCACCTGTCCCAAAATGACTTGGCCCAATAGGGAAATTCCAATTCATCGGTCCTTTCGATAAAATCAAATAGATTGCCACAAAGGTGCCATATTCTAGGAGCCCCAATTATGTTATGGGATAAAACCTCCCCTATCCGTTCCGGGTCGAAGGATTCTTCTCCTTCCTCTTCCCTTTCCTCTTCTTCAAACCCCGATTCGCCTTTTTCTTCATAGAGAAATTCCTGATTAATGATAGAACAAGATCCTTTTTGCATCATATCTAACGGATTCCTTGGTTCGGACCGAAGAAGCAATGTCACTCGATCATTATCAAACTGACTGCAATCTTTTTCTGTCCGTGAGGATCCCACCAGAGCGCTTTCTAGTTCTAATAGGCCATTAACTAGCTCAGAATCATTCTCAACGAATCTATAAGAAGCGGCGATCCCGTTTGGATCATCGGGTCCGAGTGGAGACCAAAGATCTTGAGCGACCGATCCGGCAGAACAACTCAAAAGATAAAGAAGTATCGTTAATTTCTTCATGCTCGTTCCAAGTTCGAAGTACCATTTGTACAAATAAAAATCCCCTGCCTCACTGAATCTTGTCTCTATAAAGATAGATATAGGATCTATGGGGCAATTACCTAGGCAATTACTTAGAAGTACATTTTGTGCAACAGCCCTTCCTATCTGATAGAAAACGATCCCATGATCCTTAACCGATTTTGCCCGCCTTCGAAACTCCCAAGTTTGTCTATGAAGAGCTGATCTAATTGTATTAGTGTCTATAATTGATTTCTTCTGTGTAATACTAATTGATAGGGCCTCATTGGTAAGTGCTACAAGATCTCGTGCATTGGGATCCATGGTTATGGACCCGAATCCGTTGTTAGTATGGAACATTTTCTTTTCCAAGTGAAATCCCCTAGTATATGAAAGAATGAAAAAGTGCTTTCGCCGTTGTGGAATAAGAGGCCTTCGCATCTTAATGCATGTATTGAATTTATTCGGAGCTATTAGAGCGGGATCCACTTTTTTGGGAATAGAAGTCGAAGCAATAACAAGAAAATTTTGAGTGGAATATCTTTCACAATCTCTGGAGAGATATTTCTCTAATAGACCGAGGGATACGTAATTCGACTCATCCACAGACAAAGCATGAATGTTTGGAATCCATATTATGCAATGGGACATTGACATTGCTTTTACCAATTTTAATCGAACTAATTCTAATTGAAAGGTGATAGTAAATGGGGCCCTTGCCATTGTCCGCAGCATATATAGATCTCGCGCTTCCATCATAGTTATCCACAGCTCCATATCAAAGTCAGCATCGATATCGTCAATATCATCAAAATCGTCATCAAAAAAATCGTCATCACCAAAATTGTCACTAGTGTTCTCAGTCTCATCCAACTCACTATCTTCAACAAGAACCTTTTCAGGCTCCTTAGACCAGAACTCGTCCTTAAATAACATAATGAAAGGAAAATAGGAGTTTGTCGCTAGGTATTTGACCAAATAGGATCGTCCAATTCCTCTAGAACCTATCACTAAAATACTCCTAGAAGGGGGTAGGGCTGAGCGGAACGAAAAGGGTCTTGGTCTTACATGAGATGGGAAATGAGAACTATTAGTCCCACACGAGGTTTGTGAATAAGTGGTTGTCTGATAATGAGCAAGGAAGATCCGTCTTTCTGCTAAACAGGATCTATTGAACTCATAATTCATTAGATCCTTTTTATGAATGTCAACTAAGTATCGTAAGTAAATTGATCCCGGTTGTTCAATCATTTGATAACCAGAGTCATTTTTTGATAAATGATCACTATGAGTATGAGTCAGACTCAATAGAATTTGATCAATCCCTTTTTCTGCCGTTAAGGTGGAGAAATGAGCCATGAATTGTTTTTCATTCTCATCAATATTAATCCAATCACTGTTCTCAAACAACCAGGATTCTGTTTTATCATCAATCCAATCAACGTTCATGAGCGACCAGGATTCTATTTGATTAGAAAAAAAATCACCGTTCGCGTTTTTTATTTTTCTTATCAATGAATAGATCTCTTTACTTGTACGACTTAGATGTCTCGTATTTCTCGAAAGGGTGATTCGA